TCAGAGGAATAATTGGGACTACGGTCTCGAATTTCTTAATAGCAGTATCTATTCGAAACGAATTCTCTAGCATTTGACTCCTTATCACCGAAGAGTTTAGTCGTACACTTGAAAGATAGCCCAGAAAATAGAAGGGATGATTATATAATTGCTTTATATGGATCCTGGCCGGTTGAGACCACAAGTCAAAATGACATTGCCAAAAGTTGACAAGGTGAGATTTCCATTTCTTTATCAGAAGATGAGCCCCCCTTGAAGCCAGAATCGATTTTCCTTGATATCTGACATAATGCATAAAAGGGTCTTTGAACAACCATAGGGTTTTCTGAAAATCGTTACAAAGCACTACTACAAGATATTCTATTTTTGCATAGAAATGTGTTCGCTCAAGAAAGGATCCAAAAGATTTTGATCGTAAATGAAAGGGTTGTTTACGGAGAAAAATGAATATGAATTCACATTCATATACATGAGAATTAGAGAGGAACAAGAAGAATCTTTGATTCTCTTTTGAAAAAAGGGAAATGGATTTTTTTGAAGTAATGAGACTATTTGAATTCCAATACTCGTAGAGAGAGAGTCGCAATAAATGCAACGAAGGAGTATCTTGTATCCAAGAGTGAAGAGTTTGAACCAAGATTTCCAGATGGATGGGGTGGGGTATTAGTATATCTGACACATGATTTAAATGTGATAACTTGTCCTCGAAAAAGGGAAATATTGAATGAATAGATCGTAAATTATGAGATTTTGCTATTTCTTTTTCTTTTAGGGAAGATACCAATCGCAGCGAGAATGGAATTTCCACAACGACTGCAAAACCCTCCGATATCATTTGAGAATCAAAATGATTGTTGTGCCCAACGAATCGATTTTGATTAGAATCATTAACCGAAATAATCAAACGATTCTGTTGATGCATTCGAGTAATTAAACGTTTCACAATTAGTGAACTGGATTTATTGTCATGATCTAAATTTTCCACCGGTTCATAAAGAATCGATCCATTTAAAGCATGACCATGAGCAAGCGCGTAGATATATTCCTGAAATAGAAACGGATATAGGAAGTATTGTTGCCGAAATCCATCCATTTCTAAATATCCTTGTAGTTCCTCCATTTCCATTTGAAATTACACTTGAACCAAATGGGGGATTTCTTGAGTTATCAAATAATACATAGTACGATACGGTCAGAACAAGGTATATAGTAAGAAAAGAATAGATACCCCGGAGCCAGAAAGGACAATCAACGGATCCTATTTCCATCCAATTTATTTATGTTCGTTATAGTTACAAGAGATGGTTAGAAATCCTTTATTTTTACAACCCGATCACTCTTTTGACTTTGGAATAATGAATTTTGATCAGTATACCGTTTCTTCTACACATTCGTCTCCACTACATAATAGAGAACATAATAGAGAATAGTTAGGATTCATAAAAAAAAAGGAATTGATGATCCACTCACAAGAGAACCCTTTCCCACATCAGGCACTAATATATTTTTAACGTCTAATTAGATCGGGTAATCATTCGAATTAAGAACAAACAGAAGCTCGTTGCTTTTGGTTTCCCTATAATTGGAGCTATAGGGCTCTATCCATTTATTCACTCGACCCAACTTGAATTGATTTGACCCCTTTCCAAGAAAAGAATCAAAACAAGATTTTGTATCGATCCGTTAAGGATGAAGTATTCTAAGAGTTCTCCATTGATACGACATGCTGTTTTTTCCTTTCATTCCCTTTCAGGATCAGTCGTGGTCTTACAAACTCTACCAATGGTATGGACGAATCCGTTGCTTCATCAAAATGTGTAAAAGACCATAGCCGCACTTAAAAGCCGAGTACTCTACCGTTGAGTTAGCAACCCATATAAATAGGGTGTGTAGATACGATCGGAATAAAAAATAAATAAAGAGATTCGATTGCCCGACCTCGTCAAAACATTGAACTAGCAACAGATCAAAAAGAAAGATTTGATGATCAATTGTGAACATAAAAATGAACAGAGATCAGATGAAAATACAACAGATTCTGGGATAAATTATAGAGAAAATCTAAATAAATGTAAAAATTTATAGACTACCCATACTCTATTTTTTTTTTTCATTATATTAACTAAGATACTTCTTGTGTCACAACGAAATTGACGAACCCATCGTTTGAGTGAAATAAAGAAACAAACTTATGAAATGTGGATAAATAGATCTATTTATCCACGATCGAATTATATTTGTTCGATACACCATTGTCAATATGAATTGAATGTTGAGAAAACCAATTCAATAAATAAAACAAGGACTTGTGTTGGAGTGACACTACAACATAGATAAGGGATGAAGTATGAGTGGGGAAATAAATAAGGAATTCCGGTAGGAAAAAAATGTCGGGTTTATTCAATATTTATTCAATAGAGGTACAATAAGCAAGATTGACCTTTTGTTTGTTGGTGGAGTCCCAACGAAAACCATCTGATTGATGGTAATCCCATAATTTCCCAGTTATTTCATCTATTCACTCAATCTTTTTTCTATCTGTCTCATATCAAGAGAAGATATTTTTTTTTATAGTTCTATGATACGGGGTCATGTGAGAGCAACAATGAATAGAGAATAGAGAAAAAAAAATAAGGAATGGTGGAGAAACAATTAGACAAAGCTAGATACTGGGCACCCCCCCCCTTTTTTTTTATTTCATTAATTTCATTTGATTAATTCGAAATTCCTTAAATACCTCCGCCTTCTTTGAAATATCATGAACAGTTCCTGTAGGTTGAGCGCCTTTTTCAAGGAAATATAGAATAGCGGAAACATTTGAATAAGTTTGGTTCTTTATCGGATCGTAAAAACCCACTTTACGAAGATCTCTTCCCTCTCTTCGGGATCGAACATCAATTGCAACGATTCGATAGATGACTCATTGGGATAGACATAAATGAACAACCCCCCCTAGAAACGTATAAGAGGTTTTCTCCTCGTACGGCTCGAAAAGAATGATTCGAATTTATGTATTGTAGTGGCAAATAGATCCACAAAATCATCAATTAGACTATGATTTGAGTCATTTTTTTTTGTTCTTCCTTCCTGAAAAAAAAAAAAAAAAGAAATCTCATTCGTACTCATAACTCAAGTTGGGTAATTCTCAAAGAGCTCGAAGGGAAATCCTTAAACATTTATTGAGCCGTCTCTAACCTCTTTTGTTTGTCTCGCCTAGAATCGATTTTATTTCTTCCCCATTCTGATCTAGTTGTTGAGACAATTGAAAACGGTGTTTCCTTGTTCCGGTATCCTTTATTTTATCTTTGCTTTGAATCCTTGGGTTTAGACATTACTTCGGTGATCCTTAATTGTTTCAAAAGGGTAGCAACATACCTTTTGTTATTTCGTTCTATGGAAACGATTGATTCCCCTGTGATACACTTTTGATCGGAATTGGTAAAACTATTTCGACAAATTCATTTTCTTTTTTTTTTTTACTTGTTCGAACTTGATCCTTTCAATTTCTATACCGAAGATATACTTACGAAGTTGTTCCAACTTATTGATTGGCATTAACCCTAGATCCTTCTCTCTGCTAAATGAACCAATTCTTTATGCTCGAGCTCCATCATGTGCTATATTATAATTATATTATTTTATTACAACCCCAAAATTGGGGTCCTAGTGGAATAGAACAAACTATGTCGAGCCGAGAGCATCTTCTTTGATATATAAAATGGTGGGTACAAGAATCCACAGCCGATAATGTCCTTCAAGTCGCACGTTGCTTTCTACCACATCGTTTCAAACGAAGTTTTACCATAACATTCCTCTAATTTTGGACCGGTATGGAATTGATTCAATATGGAATCATGAATAGTCATTGGCTCAATCGGTATATAGTATATGAAGTCCTCCATACTTTCATTTTCATAGATGGATCTGGAGAAGTCTCAGCAAGAATATAATTTAACCCCATAAATGAAACACATTTTTAAAAAACACGAAGAAATGCGTTGCTTAACACTTCTTTACATCTTCAACAGATTGTTAGGGATGATGAATCATGAAAGATCCAATTCTTTCTCAAACAACTAAAACTAAAGAAGGGTCTTTAATTAGATTACCGATACCGGAACAGAATGAGTCATTAACCAAATAAGCTATTCCAATGACCGGGAAAGATCGCAAGTGACTCGATAGGATAGATTCACCAATGTCACACTTCTTCGAGTAGAAAGAATTTATAAGGAATCATAAAAAACAATTTCAAGAATTTCCTACTTCGACATCATTACTGGAAATAAGTTTTCCAGTAAAGACTGAATTGAATCTCTAAATCCATCAACAAGTCGGTACAACGAGGATCTAAAAATGTTTAGCAGATATCTGATTAATTAAATCAGACGCGAATTTGATCATCATAAGAGACCTCTATGTTTCCTTTCCGATTGAATCATCAATAATTTAAACCAGATAAATGGGTCATGAAACAAATCCAATTGTTTTGTTTTCTTGGGGATGGATAGAAGGGGCTCATGAAAGAAAAAATGAAGGTCGGTATTCTTTCAGGTATTCTTTCATCTGATTTTATCGTATTCATCAGATACACCAAACAAGTGTTACCGGGGGTAATCGTGGGTATTTAAGGGATCGCAGATCTTTTTCGCCAAAACTGAAACACCGGTGTCACTGATCACTGAAATAGAACAATAACAATACATATAGGCATGGTTCATTTTCTACAGATTTTTCCTTACTTCAGATTCAGGAATCTTTCCATAAAGTAAAGTGAATGTATGAATCTCCCCCCTCCCCCAACTGATCGCTACATTGATTTCCAATTATTCATTGGAGCCAAATCAAATACAAAATAAAAGAAATTAGGTCCAAAGAAAATAATCTGTTCCGTATTGAATTTTCTTGTTTGTTAATAAGATCCGGATGACAAGGGTCTTGAAATTGATACCTTCCTTTCCTTTGCGGATTAACTCATATCGACACGAATTCCATGGGGATCATGAATCATATCCAAAGCCAATTTAAAAGGATCTTCTTATGGGATGCTATCCTGTCTTGTATAAGTACAAAGCAAAATGGGTTCATATCAATTCGTTGTTACTATTTTGTTTGATTTTGTCCCACCCCAGTCTCAGGAGCTTTAATTCCATCGCTGGAATTAATACCAAGAACCCCCCCGTTTTTTAGGATTCAGGATCCACATAGAATTAGTCATTTTGTCTACCCTATCTTTATTTATATTTACTTTAGGGAAGGTCGAGACTTCTCTTTTATTTCGCATTTCGACTCAGAATGCATCATGTGAGAATCCAAATATCATAGATATGGGACATAAAGTTTATCCAAATGACTAACTAACCTTCAATATGAATATGGGCGAGGGGGCGAACATACGCTGAATGGCCCACCCAGTTTTTTTTTGAATTTCACTTTGATCTTTGTTCCCATCCTACCTATATCAAAAAAGATATTTATTTCCATCCACATGTCATTGATACTCGATCCGTTTGTTTGTGAGAAACAAAATCGAAAGGGAAGATATGATTCTATAGAAGAATCATTAGAAATCACAAAGAAAGATTGGATCACATTGTATCCAACATTACACCCTTAAACAGAAGATTCTTAAAAAGAACAATCTTTGTTATGATAGAATTGGTCTGGGACGGAAGGATTCGAACCTCCGAGTAACGGGACCAAAACCCGTTGCCTTACCACTTGGCCACGCCCCATTTTTATTTCTATTCGACACCGATAAACACTAATATCGGTATTGGTTGTTCGTCAATTCCAGCCCCAATATCTATTGAATTGGTTGTTGCTATGATTTTACACATGTAGATGTAGAATCAAAATGAATTTATTGATCATTACATATAATTCAATTAAGATATTGTATGTAAGGTATGATTCCTTCTATTCTCATTTGAGAATTGAAGGATTTTTGATTGAGGGAGTTCAAAGAAAAAGAAATATTTTGCGGCCTACTTTCCCTTCTTTCTTCATTTTCCCCTTATATCAATAACCCAATAATAATGAAATTTTCTCCAAGAACAAAATGTTTGTTATGCTTAATATCTTTAGTTTGATCTGTCTTAATTCTGCCCTTCATTCGAGTAGCTTTTTCTTCGCCAAATTGCCCGAAGCTTATGCTTTTTTCAATCCAATCGTAGATGTTATGCCAGTCATACCTGTGCTCTTTTTTCTCTTAGCCCTTGTTTGGCAAGCTGCTGTAAGTTTTCGATGAGATCTTTAATACTGTCTTAGAAACATTCATGATTTATTCGATAAAATAAAAATTCTATTCTTAAGAATTGATAAGATCAGATAATGAACCCTCGACTCAAACATGGAAATTCTTTTGGATAACCGAGATGAATCGGAATCACCTCATTTCTTCATTCCTTCTGGGGGTCGAAGACCCTATGTATGGTCCCTACAATACCTAATTGTAGGTATGAGAGATCATTTTGTTAACGAAAGAATCAGAATCTTATTACAAATTCATTCCTGCAAATTCCTTATGTTTTCTAGAAACCGCTTCTTTTCTTGGTGTCAAAACGGAATATGTGGTACAAAAATGGAGAATCTATTCCCCTATTTCCCCCAAAATGATCTTGGAGATTGTGTAATGCTTACTCTCAAACTCTTCGTTTACACAGTAGTGATATTCTTTGTTTCTCTCTTCATCTTCGGATTCCTATCTAATGATCCAGGACGTAATCCTGGACGTGATGAATAAAAAAATCAGGGGTTTTTCCTTGCTCGATTTCTGAATTTTCTTAGGATTTTCTTTCTCCATTCCATACATTTAACTATGAGAAAGGGGGTTAGAGATTTTTTCGAATTCGAAAGGGAAATATCAAGTGATCAGAAGAAACGGAGAGAGGGGGATTCGAACCCTCGGTACAAATAATTCGTACAACGGATTAGCAATCCGCCGCTTTAGTCCACTCAGCCATCTCTCCTAATTTTAAAAGGATAATTCATATGTGACGCGTGAAATAAAGGTTGATAAAAGTTTTTCCTTATCTTTCTTTATTCTATAAATATAGACGAATTTGATCAATCATCAATTCCCTTTAGATAATGATTCGAAACAGATATCTCCAATAGAAAGAGTCCCTCTTTGATTTCGTCCGAAAAGTTCTTTCTTTTATTCCCCCGGCCTGGCCAGTACCTAGCCAGGCCATTCCTTGTTCCAATGAATCATAGATCAAATGATTTATTTGATTTGAAAACGAAAATGCTTGTTATTGAAGCAGCAACAAGGCTATTTCCATTCCTATGATAGGAGTGTCATTTCTTATTATGTTTTTCCTTTTCTCGATTTACTTAAATGGAATAAAAAAAACATATTTTTTTTCTATTATAATAGAACTCATATATTTCTTCAAAGAACATGTTTGAACCTGAACCCTTGAGTCCACAACCAAAACAATAGGATTTTTCACTCGATCCAATCGACCCGAATTCATAAGATTTGGCAGTTGAATG